TTGGTTAGGTGTAAATTGATACATTTATTTATACTTTTAATAAAATAATATTTAATTGGAAAGTTAAGAAAATACGTGGAAATATAAGATTACAACAGGTCTATTTTGATGGAGTTAGAAATTATTTTTAGAGAAAATTTATAGGTTATGGGACCTACCTATTAAAATAGATTATTTTAGGTTTAATATGGGGGATATTCTGATGCACTCGAAAATTCGAAAAAATGCACAAATTTTTCGAAAAATGGCTTAAAAAATCGAAAATTTTGCACAAGTACAATAAGTTATTATATAAATATAGATATATATATATATATAATAACTTATTAATCTAGAAAAAGCAGTATTTATTAACAAGTAGGTTATATTAGCAGATATTTGCCATATATAAATAATAATAGTATATATGAACTTGAAATAAAAAGAAATAATTATATAATAAGACTTATATAAATATAAACCACTTAAATTTAAATATATTTTTATTATATAATCATTTATATATTATTAGGAATATATATGACTTATTATATATATATAAATATTAGATTTAAATAAATTAAATATATATAATTAAATAATTTATATTATATGTATATATATATATATATATGAAGTCATACAATTAAATACGTACTAATAATAAATATATTTACTATATTCATATAAATAGCTGAATATATATATATATTAACTAATTATTTAATAATATAACTTAAGTTATTATTTAAAGGGGGGTAAAATTAAATTGGAATATATCTACATAGTAGTAATATCAGAGAAATTATTTAATTAACAATATTATATATGTTTCTATTAGTAAATTAATATTATTGTCATTTTGTTAAGGAAGTATAATTATGTTCCTGTGGTATATGTGTAGTTATTATAATATCTATAAAGGTTCCGGTTGGCTTGAAATTTCCTAAAAAGTTTTATCTTTAAGGGGGGTGAAATTTAAGTTGGAATATATCTGACTTGCAATTGTCAATAATTGTAATTTTTAGGCTGTCGCTGTAGGGAAGGTAACATAAAATGTTCCTGTGGTATATGTGTAGTTATTATAATATCTATAAAGGTTCCGGTTGGCTTGAAATTTCCTGAAAAGTTTTATTCTTGCTTATTTATTTACTTTAAGAAGTTTTTATATGCTAGATTTTTCTTTAATTAATATAGTCTAAAGGATTATTGGGTAAAGTTGCAGTGGAATGTATTAATTATTAATGTAAGTTAGAATTAGTTATTTTTTTTAGTATTGATAAAATATGTGCCAGCAGTCGCGGTTATACATGGGATGTAAGTAAATATTTTTGGTTAATAGTTAATCTTTAAATTGAGGATTTAAAAGGTGGGTTTTTAGGTGAAATTTAAATTTTAATTTATTTTTAATTATTATTGATGAGGCTATGAAATCTAATTAATAAACTAGGATTAGATACCCTATTATTTATGAATTAAAAAATTATACTGGAGTAGTAATAGTTATGGACTTGAAACTTAAAGAATTTGGCGGTATCTTAGTCCATTTAGAGGAATCTGTCCCGTAATCGATAATCCACGTTAAACCTTACTTAAGTTTATGGTTTGTATACCGCCGTATGTGAAAATCTTTATAGAGTTAATTTTCTAGAAATTTTATAGATAATATTTCAGGTCAAGGTGCAATTTATGTTTAAGTGGTGATGGATTACAATATGATATTAGTTATACGGAATATAAAGTTAAATTTTTATATAAAGGTGGATTTAATAGTAATATTATAGAGATTATTACTTTGATTTAGGCTCTAAGATGTGTACACATCGCCCGTCACTCTCGCTATAAGGTGAGATAAGTCGTAACAAAGTAGGTGTACCGGAAGGTGTAGCTAGAATGTTAAAAGAAATTAATTATCTTGTGTAAAAGGGAATTAAAGATGGGGTAAATTAATCAGGTTATTCTAGTAGTTAGGTATTTCATTTACATTGAAAATTTTATTGTGCAATTCAATATAACTTGATTATTTTTTATTAATTTTGTAAGAATTATTTTATAATAATTATTATTTTAAATAAAATAATCTTTTTGTAGCTAGTTCTGATGTAATTAGAATTATAATAGTTTTATTGTACTGTAAAGGATAATATTATTTATCTTAAAAGTTTATATTATTTTTGTACCTTGTGTATCAGGGTTAATTAAAATATATGTATATTTGATAAATATACTCTCGAAGAACTTGAAGTTAATATATTAATAAATTTATTGTTTCAAAAATATTATTAATTATTTGTTAGTGGCGATATGCCAGTCGACAAGTAGTATATCTAGTTTTATAGGAAAAAAATTCAATTTAAAACTTTTCTTTAATTTTTTGATTATTAATTAATTTTTTAGTCTGGTTTAAAATAAATAGGGTTAAGCTTGTTTATATTTTATAAATAGAAATTGTTGAAATATTATAAATTTATAATTGGTTAATGATTTAAGTATGTTAAAATTTTACTTAAAATATTTCACTTTTTTTTTTATTTTGAAGTTTTACTATAATGTTTTAATTATTATAGTATTATAAGTAATAATGGTTAAATTAGTATATAAGGAATTAATTTATATTTTTTTTGACAGGTTATCTTTAGGAATTAGGCAAAGATTTATTCGCCTGTTTATCAAAAACATCGCTTCATGATGTAGTGTGCAGTATTGCCTGCTCTATGATTTAATTAAATGGCCGCGGTATATTGACCGTGCAAAGGTAGCATAATCATTAGTCTTTTAATTGAAGGCTGGCATGAAAGGTGGGACGAAATAATTACTGTCTTATTTTAATGAATTTGAATTTAATTATTGAGTAAGAAAGCTTAAATAATTTTATGGGACGATAAGACCCTATAGAGTTTAATAATTTTATAAATTAAATTGGTTAGGCTATTATCTTAATTTTATAAGTTATTTTGTTGGGGTGATGGAGAGATATAATTAACTCTTTTTTTAAAAATACACATATTTGTGGTTGATTGACCCAGGAATTATGATTAAAAGACTAAATTACCTTAGGGATAACAGCGTAATTTTAGTTGAGAGTTCATATCGACATTAAAGATTGCGACCTCGATGTTGGATTAAGAATATTATTAGGTGTAGCGGCTTAAATAATAGGTCTGTTCGACCTTTAAACTCTTACATGATCTGAGTTCAGACCGGCGTGAGCCAGGTCGGTTTCTATCTATAAAATTTTATTATATTTTAGTACGAAAGGACCAAGTATGAAAAATAATTTTTAATTATTGAATAATATTAACTATTTTGGCAGATAAGTGCCTCAGAGTTAGAATCTGATTATGTAAGTGTTTACAGATAGTATTGGAATTATTTATAATATTTATTGTCAGTTTAATTTTATTAATTTGTGTCTTAGTGGGGGTGGCTTTTTTAACATTGCTGGAACGCAAGGTCTTGGGCTATGTTCATATTCGTAAAGGTCCTAATAAGGTTGGATTTATTGGTATTTTACAGCCTTTTAGAGATGCCATTAAGTTATTTAGTAAGGAGCAGACATTCCCCCTAACTTCTAATTATATTTCTTATTATTTCGCCCCTATTTTTAGTCTATTTTTGTCTTTATTATTATGGATAATTTTCCCTTATTTAAGAGGTTTCCATTCATTTGAATTGGGAGTATTATTTTTTTTAAGCTGTACAAGATTAGGTGTTTATACTGTAATAGTTGCTGGGTGGGCCTCTAATTCTAATTATTCTCTATTGGGTGGGCTGCGAGCAGTAGCTCAAACAATTTCCTATGAGGTTAGACTAGCACTGATCTTATTGTCTTTTATTTTTTTAGTAGGTAGCTATAACTTGATATTGTTTAACATATTTCAGGATTATTTATGATTTATTTTTTTAACTTTCCCCTTATCTTTAGTATGATTTACTTCTTGTTTGGCTGAAACCAACCGAACTCCCTTCGATTTTGCTGAGGGGGAGTCGGAGTTGGTTTCAGGCTTCAACGTAGAATATAGAAGAGGGGGATTTGCATTAATTTTTTTAGCAGAATATGCGAGAATTTTATTTATAAGAATACTTTTTTGTGTAATTTTCCTTGGCTGTGATGTATCCTCCTTATTATTTTATTTTAAATTAAGTTTTATTTCATTTTTATTTATCTGAGTTCGTGGTACTTTACCCCGATATCGGTATGATAAACTAATATATTTAGCATGGAAGAGCTTCTTGCCTTTATCTTTAAATTATTTATTATTTTTTATGGGTTTCAAGCTTTTCTTTATTTCCCTTATTATTTAGTGAACATATTTAAGTAGTCAATTAAGTTAAAAGAGGAATTTAACCCCTAATTAGTGCTTTCAAAACACAGTACTTTCTAAGGTTTAACTATTTATTTAAGGTATCTCAAATTTTAGTGGTAAGGGGATTAATGATGTAGTATAGGAAATATAATACTGTCAGTAGTTGTCCTGTAATGATATAAGGATCTTCAACGGGTCGGGCTCCAATTCATGTTAATAAGATTACTGTATTTACTATAGTTCAGAATATAATTTGATTAATAGGGTAGAATTGGATTCCTCGGAAGTTGGATCCAAAAAATGGTAGGATAAATAAAATAGCAATTGATATTGCTAGGGCAATTACTCCTCCTAATTTATTAGGAATTGATCGTAAGATGGCGTAGGCGAACAAAAAGTATCATTCTGGTTGAATATGGATGGGGGTAACTAAGGGGTTAGCGGGGGTAAAGTTGTCCGGGTCCCCTAAAATATAAGGTTCTTTTAGGGTTAATATTGCTAGAATTATAATTAAAATTAAGAACCCAAAGGTATCTTTAATAGAAAAGTAAGGATGAAAGGGAATTTTATCAATATTACTATTTAGCCCTATTGGATTATTAGATCCCGTTTGGTGTAAGAATAATAGATGAATTATTACTATTGCTACAATGATAAATGGTAATAAAAAATGAAAAGTAAAGAATCGATTTAAAGTAGCATTATCTACTGCAAAACCCCCTCAAACTCATTGTACTAGATCAATTCCAATGTATGGGATAGCAGATAATAGATTAGTAATTACTGTTGCTCCTCAAAAAGACATTTGTCCTCATGGGAGAACATACCCTATAAATGCTGCGGCTATAGTTAAAAATAAGATTAAAACACCCACTGATCAGGTATATAAAAATTTAAAGGATCCATAGTACATCCCTCGCCCAATATGTAGATAAATACAGATAAAAAATATAGAAGCTCCATTAGCATGAAGGGTTCGTAGAAGTCAGCCATAATTTACGTCTCGACAAATGTGATTAACTCTATTAAAAGCTAACTCAATATTAGGACAGTAGTGTATTGCAAGGAAGATCCCAGTAATAAGTTGAATTACTAAACATAGGCCTAATAAAGATCCAAAATTTCATCATCTTCTGATATTGGAGGGAGAAGGAAGATCAATTAAAGCGTTATTAACAATTTTAAGTAGTGGATGATTAATTCGTAATGGTTTATTCATATGTTATGTTATGTGACGGAGAGGGCCTTTAAAAATATTAACGATTTTAACTACTACAATAAGGGTTAAGAATAGGTAAGATGCTAGTATCAGGGTAATTACATTTGTGGGAAAATTATAGAGCTTAATTAATGGTAATGTTGTTAAATTATTAATAGGGATTAGATTTAATGTCTCTTGATTATAAATGGGGAATGGAAAATTATAAAATAATAATGATAGTATGGGAACTATAATGGATGTAATTAATATTAATTTTGTGGATAGTTTAAATATTTCATTTGAGGCTAATCTTGTTACATAAATAAATAGAACAAGTATACCTCCCAAAAAAATTAAGAATAAAATATATGAAAATCAGAATGACTGATAGGTTAACCCTGTTAATATTGAAATAAATGTAGTTTGAATAAGTAAAATTAATCCTATTGCTAATGGATGATTTATTTGGGTGAAGATAAATCTAGTAATTAGGCTAGAATTTAAAATAATCAGTTTAATTATTTCAAGGAGTAGTTTATTTTAAAATATAAGTTTTGGAGATTTATGAAGGGATGTCTCCTCCTTGAAGTTCTAAAAGATTAACTTATTTTTGGTTTACAAGACCAATATTTTACTTAAATTATTAGAACTATTATAAATGTTAATACCTTTATATATATGTACTACTTTTTTTTGTGGAATTTGAGTTTTCTCTTCAAATCGAAAACATTTATTATCCACATTATTAAGATTGGAATTTATTGTACTTTCCCTTTACCTTATTATATATTTTTATCTAATTTCTTTTAATTATGAATTGTATTTTAGAATAGTTTTTTTAACTTTTTCTGTATGTGAGGGGGCTCTAGGCCTTTCAATTTTAGTATCTATAATTCGGAGTTACGGGAATGACTTTTTTAATTCTTACAGAATACTACAATGTTAATAGTAATTTTTCCTTTAATTTTTTTAATCCCTTTATGTTTTATAACAAATTACTGATTTATTCAGTCTGTAATTTTTATTGTTACTTTTATATTTATATTTTTATACCCTTACTATTACTGTTGAGGAGGATTAAGTTACATTTTTGGATGTGATTATATATCTTTTGGTCTTATTATATTGAGACTGTGAATTTGTGTCTTAATAATTCTTGCTAGAGAGTCAGTATTTCGTATAAACTATTTTGGCAATCTTTTTAGGTCTATAATTATTATTCTATTATTATTATTGGTTTGTACTTTTAGAAGTATAAGCTTTTTTACTTTCTATTTATTTTTTGAGAGTAGTTTGATTCCTACTTTGTTTTTAATTTTAGGTTGGGGATATCAGCCTGAACGGTTGCAGGCGGGAATTTATCTTTTATTTTATACTCTATTAGCCTCACTACCTCTACTGGTAGGAATTATATATCTTTATGACAGAAATAACTTAATTTTTTTTTTGATAGAAAGAACGGGGGAATTAATTAGATTTTTTTTTTATATGAGAATAATTCTTGCATTTTTGGTAAAAATACCAATATTTTCTGTTCATCTATGACTTCCTAAGGCACATGTTGAGGCGCCGGTGAGAGGGTCAATGATTTTAGCTGGAATCCTTTTAAAGTTAGGAGGGTACGGACTTCTTCGAGTTTATAATTTATTAATTAAAATTGGTTGTAAAATAAACTTTGTTTGAGTTTCTATTAGTGTTGTAGGAGGCACTTTGGTTAGTTTAGTTTGTATACGTCAAACTGACTTAAAATCTTTAATTGCCTATTCTTCAGTGGCACATATAGGGATTGTTATTGGTGGATTAATGACCTTAACTTATTGAGGATATTGTGGGTCTTACACTTTAATAATTGCCCACGGCCTTTGTTCTTCTGGTCTATTTTGTTTAGCAAATATTACATATGAACGACTAGGTAGTCGTAGATTAATAATTAATAAAGGACTACTAAATTTTATACCTAGTATATCTTTATGATGATTTTTATTGAGATCCTGTAATATAGCAGCTCCTCCTTCTATTAATCTTTTAGGAGAAATTAGATTATTAAATAGAATAGTAGGGTGGAGTTTTCTTCTCATATTAATATTAATTTTATTATCGTTTTTTAGAGCAGCTTATACATTATACATATTTTCTTATAGACAACATGGACAAATTTATTCTGGTCTTTATTCTTGCTCTTTAGGATATGCCCGTGAATATTTATTGTTGTTTTTACATTGGCTTCCTTTAAACTTATTAATTGTAAAGGGGGATATTATAACCTTGTGATTATATCTAGGTAGTTTAATTATAAAAATTCTAATTTGTGGTATTAGAGATATAACTAGTTATCTTAGATTATGAAATTTATATCTATTTGTTATTTAAGATTTATTTTCTTGAGTTTGTCTAGAATTAGATTAGTTTTTTTAAGTGTCTATTTTATTATGAATGAATTGATTTATTTTATTGAATGAGAAGTATGCATCATTAATACAAGTAGAATTGTAATAACTTTTTTATTTGACTGAATATCATTAATATTTATAGGGTTTGTATTTTTTATTTCTTCTCTAGTTATTCTTTATAGAGACGATTATATACATGGGGATTTAAATATTAATCGATTTATTTTCCTTGTTCTCTTATTTGTTATGTCAATAATATTTTTGATTATTAGCCCTAATATAATTAGAATTTTAATTGGTTGAGATGGGTTAGGCCTGGTTTCATACTGTTTAGTAATTTATTACCAAAATGTAAAGTCTTATAATGCTGGAATGCTGACTGCTTTATCTAATCGTATTGGTGATGTAGCTTTATTAATGGCTATTGCTTGAATATTGAATTTTGGTAGATGGAATTTTGTTTATTATTTGGATTGTATAAGGAATAGAACGGAAATAGAATTAATTAGTTTATTAGTTGTTTTGGCTGCTATAACAAAAAGAGCTCAAATTCCTTTTTCTTCTTGACTTCCGGCGGCAATGGCCGCCCCTACCCCTGTCTCAGCTCTAGTACACTCTTCAACTCTTGTTACGGCGGGAGTTTATTTATTAGTTCGATTTAGTCCTTCCTTTGGAGTAGGGTTAAACACTTTTCTTTTAATTATTTCTGGTTTAACAATATTTATGGCTGGGCTTGGTGCGAATTTTGAGTATGATCTAAAGAAGATTATTGCTCTTTCCACTTTAAGTCAGTTGGGTTTAATAATAAGAATTTTATCTTTAGGATTTGCTGGGTTGGCTTTTTTCCATTTATTAACTCATGCCTTGTTTAAGGCATTACTTTTTATATGTGCGGGGGTAGTAATTCATTGTATGAGGGATTCTCAGGACATCCGTTTTATAGGGAATTTATCCTCTCAAATGCCTTTGACTTCATCTTGTTTAATAATCTCTAATTTTGCATTATGCGGTATGCCTTTTTTGGCAGGATTTTATTCTAAGGATTTAATTTTGGAAACAGTTTCATTAAGATATTTAAATATATTTGGTTTTTTCCTTTTTTACTTTTCTACGGGGTTAACTGTATGTTATTCACTTCGTTTATTTTATTATTCAATATGTGGTAGCTTTAATTTAACCACCTTTTATTATATAGGAGAAGAGAATAGGAATATAATGGTAGGAATAGTAGGCCTATTAATTATAGTTATTTTAGGGGGATCTATATTAAGATGACTAATTTTTCCTACCCCTTCATTTATTTGCTTGCCTCTATATTTAAAATTGTTAGTAATTTTTGTTAGAGTTACTGGAGGTTTAGTTGGGTTTGAAATTTCTAAGTTAAGTATTGGTGGTAAGATCAAGTCTCTATACTATAACAGTGTAACCAGTTTTTTAGGCTCTATGTGAAATATACCTTATATTTCTACATTTGGTGTTTCTTTCTTCCCCTTACAGGTAGGATATAATTCATTAAAATCTTTTGATGGGGGCTGGAATGAATATTTTGGAGGCCAGGGATTCTATAATGGTTTAATATTCTTAGGGAAAATAAATCAGTGGTGACAATATAATAATTTAAAGACATTTTTCTTGTTTTTTGTTATATGATTTATTGTAATTGTGATTATATTACTGTATTAATTTAAGTAGCTTAAAATAAAGAGCTCAGTATTGAAGATACTAAGGTGATTATTAAATCCTTAAATAAGTTTATGATTGAAATAATTCAATATTTTTACAATGAAAATGTAATGTTTTAATTAAACTACATAGACTAAGAAATATAAATGGAATTAAACCACTAAGATGATAAGTTAGCAGCTTTCATCTGACCTCATACTTCCTTGGCTGGAATATATATATATTCAATTATATTATTAACAGTAATACACCTCTACTTTGGTTTCAACCAAAAAGAATTAGGGTAAGTTAATACCAAGGATTAGGTCGAAACTAATTACATTTTTGCTTCTAATTCTAGTAAGGTAAATTGCTTACACAATACTTTTTGAATGCAAATCAAATGTTATACTTAACTATTACCCTGGCTAGGAGGCTCACTCAAGAGACCCTTGATTTCACTCGTGGAATAGTCCGATAAGTAGAATTATTAAAAATAATAGACTAATAGTTAGTCATGATTTTATACTAGAATTTATTATAATAATTGTTATAGGTAGAAGTAGAGCAATTTCTACATCAAAAATTAAAAAGATAACTGCAATTAAGAAGAATCGCAGGGAGAAGGGTAAGCGGGCAGAATTTTTAGGGTCAAATCCACATTCAAATGGAGATGACTTTTCTCGGTCTTCGATTATTTTTTTTGATAAAATTGAGGCTAAACTTATTACTACTGTAGATAAAATAAGAATAAATAAGGTTATAATTACTATTATAAAAATTATTTATCTTGTAAATACAAACTTTTTGATTGGAAGTCAAATATACTTAATATATTAGATAAACAATATATTATATTATCTTCCTCATCAGTAGATTGAAATATAGAGGAATAATCATACCACATCCACAAAATGTCAATATCAAGCTGCTGCCTCAAACCCAAAATGGTGATGTGATGAAAAGTGAAGGAATAGGTGTCGGAGCAAGCATGTTAATAGGAAAGTAGTACCAATAATCACATGTAGGCCATGAAATCCTGTAGCTATAAAGAATGTTGAACCATAAACTGAATCTGCAATTGTAAATGGGGCTTCAATATATTCAAAAGCCTGAAGAGCTGTAAAGTATAGACCTAAAATAACCGTAAGGAATAAGCCTTGTAGGGATTGATTATAGTTATTTTCTAGTAAACCATGGTGAGCCCAAGTAACAGTAACTCCTGAAGATAATAAAATAGCTGTATTTAATAGGGGAATTTGTAGGGGGTTAAAGGGTATAATTCCTGCTGGAGGTCAAAGAGATCCAATTTCAATAGTAGGGGAAAGACTTCTATGGAAGAAAGCTCAGAAAAATGAAATAAAGAAAAATACTTCTGAAATAATAAATAGGATTATTCCTCATCGTAATCCTTTTGTAACAAATTTAGTATGGAGGCCTTGGTATGTTCCTTCACGTACAATATCTCGTCATCATTGAATCATTGTTAATAATATAATGGTTATACCTATAAATATCAATTCTTGATTATAGAGGTGAAATCATTTAATAAGACCTGTTATTATAATAAGAGCTCCAATGGCACCTGTTAGAGGTCAGGGTCTTTTATCAACTAGATGGAAAGGATGATTTCTGTGTCTTGTCATTTGTTAATTGACTTCTCTAGAGTATAGAGTTCTAAGAACTGCAAATACATATGATTGAATAATAGCTACAGCTGACTCTAATATTAGGAGGGCAATTTGGGTTACTAGAAGGAGAGAGAGAAGAGAGGCTGTGAGAGTAGGGCCTGTATTACCTAAAAGAGTTAATAGTAAATGTCCTGCAATTATATTAGCTGCCAACCGAACTGCTAAGGTACCAGGTCGGATTATATTACTAATTGTTTCAATACAAACTATAAATGGTATTAAAACGGGGGGTGTCCCTTGAGGAACCAAATGGGCAAATATGTGCTGTGTATTATTAATTCATCCAAATACTATAAATGTTAATCATAGAGGTAGGGCTAGAGATAAAGTTATTGTCATATGACTAGTACTGGTAAAAATATATGGGAATAATCCTAGAAAGTTATTAAATATAATGATTGAAAATAATGAAATAAAAATAAATGTTCTTCCTTTATTAATGTTTTTGTAACCGATTAATGTTTTAAATTCTTTATGGAGAGTATTTAAGATTAAATTTCATATAATGAAATTTCGGGAGGGGATAAGCCAAAATGTGTAAGGGATAATCATTAATCCTAATAGTGTTCTAATTCAATTGAGTGATAGTCTATAGATTCTTGTTGATGGGTCAAAAACTGAGAATAGGTTTGTTATCATTTTCAGTTTATTATTTTAAAACTCACTCCCATTTTTTTATAAAGGGGGGATGGCAGGGAGGAGTAATAATTTATAAATGAAAAAATAGCTAACATAATAATAAAAAATATAAATAGAGTTAATCATCTTAAGGGTATTATTTGAGGAATAGAAGAGTATTATAAAATAATTATTTTAGGTTGACACTCTAATGTTATAAATTAACTAACTCTTCATAATCAGAAGTAAGTGCTAATTTACTATAGATTGGTTTAAGAGACCATTACTTGCTTTCAGTCATCTGATAACCCTCTTAACTTAGAAATTCAATTGATAAATTTATTTGTTGAAATTCTTTCAATAACAATTGGTATAAATCTATGATTCGCCCCACAAATTTCAGAACATTGTCCATATAATACCCCTGGCCGGTTAATTAAGAAACTAGTTTGGTTTAACCGGCCAGGGGTAGCGTCAGCTTTTACTCCTAAACTTGGGACAGTTCATGAATGTAGAACATCCGTAGCAGTAATAATGATTCGGATAAATGTATTTATGGGAAGGGCAGCGCGATTGTCTACATCTAATAATCGGAAATTTTTTATCTCTCTTTCATTTTGAGGGATCATATATGAATCAAATTCTACTTTTATAAAGTCTGAATATTCATAGCTTCAATATCATTGGTGACCAATAGTTTTTAATGTAACTGCTGGACTATTAATTTCATCTATTAGGTAAAGTAACCGTAAGGAGGGAATTGCAATAAAGATTAAGATAATGGCAGGTGCAATTGTTCAAGCAACTTCGATCAGTTGACCTTCAAGTAGAAACCGATTATTAAAATCATTTATAATTAATATAATTATTATGTAAGTTACAATAGCTAAAATTATAACAATAATTATCAGGGCATGGTCATGAAAATAAATTAATTGCTCTATAATAGGAGACGCTCTATCTTGTAAATTTATATTAGCTCATGTTGTCATTATCTTCTAACAAAAGATAGATTTGCTTCTTTATATATGGGGCTTAAATCCATTGCACTAGTCTGCCACGTTAGAGTTAGTAATTTTTAAAATGTAATAGTAGGTAATTCTGAGTAACTATGTTCTGCAGGAGGAGTATTTTGAAATCATTCAATTGAGTTACTTGTTTGGGTTGGGTAAAGAAGTTGCCGGTTAGTAATTATGCTTTCTCACATAATAAAAATAAATATTACTACCCCTACAAATGAAATTATTGATCCAATAGATGAAACAACATTTCATGCTGTGTATGCATCTGGATAATCTGAATATCGTCGGGGTATCCCCGCTAAACCTAAAAAATGTTGGGGGAAAAAAGTTAAATTTACTCCTGTAAACATAATTATAAATTGAATTTTTAATCACTTAGGGTTTATTGAAAGTCCTGTAAATAGGGGGTATCATTGAATAAATCCTGCTATAATTGCAAATACCGCCCCTATTGAGAGCACATAATGGAAGTGAGCAACAACATAATAGGTATCGTGTAGAACAATATCAATAGATGAATTAGCAAGAACTACCCCCGTTAGTCCACCGATTGTAAAAAGGAAGACAAATCCTAGGGATCATAAACAGGGGGCTCTGTATGTTAATTGAGAACCATACACTGTGGATAATCAACTAAAAATTTTAATTCCAGTAGGTACAGCAATAATTATGGTTGCTGATGTAAAATATGCCCGAGTATCAACATCTATACCTACTGTGAATATATGATGGGCTCATACAACAAACCCTAGAAGGCCAATAGCTAGTATAGCGAAAATTATCCCTAAATTGCCGAATGCTTCCTTTTTTCCTCTCTCGTGACAAATAATATGGGAAATTATTCCAAATCCGGGTAGAATTAAAATATATACTTCTGGGTGACCAAAAAATCAGAATAAATGTTGGTATAGGATAGGATCTCCTCCTCCTGCAGGATCAAAAAAGGATGTGTTTAAATTTCGGTCTGTTAATAGTATTGTAATTGCCCCTGCTAATACTGGCAATGATAGAAGAAGTAATAAGGCAGTAATTCCTACTGCTCAGACAAACAGAGGGATTCGCTCTGGTTTTATACTGATAGGTTTTATATTAATAATAGTAGAAATAAAATTTACGGCCCCTAAAATAGAGGAAACACCTGCTAAATGCAGTGAGAAGATTGCCAGATCTACAGATGCTCCGGCATGTGCTATTCTTCTTGCTAAGGGAGGGTAAACAGTTCAGCCTGTACCGGCTCCTCTTTCCACTATTCTTCTTGCTAGAAGAAGTGTTAGAGAGGGAGGAAGGAGTCAAAATCTTATATTATTTATTCGGGGGAAAGCTATATCAGGTGCTCCTAGTATTAAAGGAACCAATCAATTTCCGAATCCTCCAATTAAAATTGGTATTACTATAAAGAAAATTATAATAAAGGCATGAGCAGTAACAATAACATTATAAATTTGATCGTCTCCAATAAGAGACCCCGGTTGATTTAATTCTGCCCGGATTAATATGCTTAATGATGTCCCTACTATTCCTGCTCAGGCTCCGAAGATGAAATATAGTGTTCCAATATCCTTATGATTAGTTGAAAATAATCATCGTTTCAAGCAGTAGAATGGCTGAGGTTAGGTGAAAGATTGTAAATCTTTTAAGGAGGTGAACTCTTCTACTAAAGTTCTATATTCAAGGATGATAACAGAATGCAATTCTGTAGGAGTAGGAAACTACTAGAACTTAAGACTTAAAGAAGCTCCTCTATTTATAACTTTGAAGGTTATTAGTTTAATTTAACTTAAAATCTTTTCTGTGAAAGTTAAGTTTTAATAAATACTAATAACCAGTGTTCTCAAAATTAGCCCTAGCGTCGAGAAGGCAGAAATTAAAATGATAATGGAGTCTAGTTTTTTTTTATTTGTGGTTAGAACTCAACTAGAATCTCTTCTTAAAATGATGAAGGATGAATATGAAATTCGTAGGTAATAGTATAGCGTTACTAGTGACATAATAACTATTACTGATGAGATTAGGGGGGATCAATTAAATAATATAGATTGAATTACTATTCATTTCGGGAGGAAGCCAAGGAAAGGAGGTAGTCCCCCTAGAGATAGAAGGGATAAAAACAGTAAAATTTTTACTGTTTTTTTTTCATTATTAATTAAAAAGGTTTGGTTAATAAAAGAAATCTGCAGAGAGTTTATAATTAGAATAATTGCTAGGGTCAAAAGTGAGTAGATACTAAAATAGATTAATCACAAATTTTCACCTAAAAGTATGGCTATAATTATTCATCCTAAATGATTAATTGATGAATAAGTGAGGATTTTACGAATTGAAATTTGGTTATAGCCGCCTACGGCCCCTACAATAATGGAAGTAAGAATGATTAAAATAATGAATCCATTAAAATTAATTGTATATGAAATTAATATTAATGGGGCAATTTTTTGAATAGTTATAAGAATAAAACAATTATTCCATCTTAATCCTTCTATAACTCTAGGGAATCACCAGTGAAGAGGGGCTGCACCTCTTTTTATCAACAGGGGGGTTGATATGATTATTCTAGAAATTATTGAATTATAAAATGAAAATAATCTTTCAGTAATAGACTTTGAAATCACCACAAATAAAAGGATTGATGAGGCTAGTGCTTGAATTAAAAAATATTTCAGGGAAGCTTCCGTTGTAAAAATATTATTATAATTTGTCATTAGGGGGATGAATGAGAGTAAATTGATTTCTAACCCTATTCATGCTCCCAGTCAAGAGTTTGACGAAATTGTGATAAAGAGGCCACTAATTAACGTGGTTATAAATAGGATCTTGGCTGAATTATTAGAAATTAGAGAAGAGAGGATCTCCCTCTATAAATGGGGTATGAACCCATTAGCTTGATTTAGCTTACTTTTCCTCTATAATTACGTTTTAGTGTATGGTGCACAGGAATTTTTGATATTCTTAGGAATAGTTTAAATCTATTGAATGTAAATCCTTGTAATTAATATGTGAAATTTAAATATCTTAGATATTTAGTGATGGTAACGGAGGTTACATAATCTATTCTATCACAATAGCCCTTTAATTCAGGCACTTCACT